TTGTGAATTTAGATGGGGATTCTAATAGAAGTCCTTCCGTTTCGTCCGTGACTATGAATTGAATGAATCAAGAAAAGGGATGAAATCAAGAAAAAGAGCGAAGAATTCAAAGAATGGTTCAGAACAAAGAAATGGGGAAGAACTAAAGTCGTATGGATTCACAAAGACGCCATGTATAGGAACTAAAAAAGAAATATCAAAATAGTTCTGATGATTCAATAATATTATTACTTCAATTCAGAGTTCTTAGTTACTTCGACTGGATGAATGTTATCAATGGAATAATTAAGTCATAATTCATTGGTTGATTGTATCATTAACCATTTCTTTATTTTGGTGCGAGGAACTTATCATGAATCCACTGATTTCTGCCGCTTCCGTTATTGCTGCTGGATTGGCCGTAGGGCTTGCTTCTATTGGACCTGGCGTTGGTCAAGGTACTGCTGCGGGCCAAGCTGTAGAAGGTATCGCAAGACAGCCCGAAGCGGAGGGAAAAATACGAGGTACTTTATTGCTTAGTCTGGCTTTTATGGAAGCTTTAACAATTTATGGACTGGTTGTAGCATTAGCACTTTTATTTGCGAATCCTTTTGTTTAATTGTTTAATCCTAGAAATATGAAAAAATACGTATTTTTTTTCTTATTTTATTTCCTTGGACCTGTCGCTTGCTTTTTAGAATTATATCAAGATTGAACTACTACAATTACTTATTCGTTGAGATAATAACCCATGGGAAGGACTGATTTGAGGATGAGGAAGATTTGAGGATGAGGAATTAGCAAACCGACTCGCTTTCTTCCTTCCCTTCCCGTTCTTAGTCCAATGAAAACCTTTTTTTTAGTAAGTATTGGAACAAACGAAGTATTTCGTAATTGACATGAGATTCGGTATCTCATTTATCATTCTTATTGGAAATTTCAATTGAAAAAATAAAATCCAGTTATAAATCGAATATTTTTTTTTTCTGTTTAGAAATAGAGAAATTAATAAAATAAAAAATAAAATAAGGGGTGAAGTGATAGAAAAAGAACTCTGTTCGATTTTTTTAGTCTATCTATTTTAGTCTATCTATAAGAGGAGATCATATGAAAAATGTAACCGATTCTTTCGTTTCCTTGGGTCACTGGCCATCTGCCGGGGGTTTCGGGTTTAATACCGATATTTTAGCAACAAATCCAATAAATCTAAGTGTAGTGCTTGGTGTATTGATCTTTTTTGGAAAGGGAGTGTGTGCGAGTTGTTTATTTCAAGAATAGGCTGGACTCGACCAGCTGCACTTTTTTTCGTTATAACTAGGAAACAAAGGTGCATGATCCCGCGAATTACTTCTGAATAAATTAAGAAATCATATGTAAGAACCATAGCATTTCGTGATTCATTGGTAAATATATTTTGATTCTCTATCAACCAATGATGCGGTACCATTAACATGGTTAAAGCTAAACCGTTTGAAGTCCAGACCCAGCATGGTATTCTTTCTACCACTATATTAATGCGGAGGTAGTTTCAAAATGAATAGTTGGAAATTTTTTCGGTATAGAACACTCATGTCGATAAAATGATTTGAACCATTTATTGGAAAAATGGGTATTTCGTTCCCTTTTTTTTTTATTTTATCCAATGCTGAATCGATGACCTATGTCTATGTATAAAGTAAGAAGAATTTTCTTGGATTGGAATAAAAAAAAAGAAACAACTTTGCTGGCAACTACGTATGTTTGGTCAGAAGAGTCCTCCGAATATTTTGGTCTTGGATTAGTGTGATCAGTTTCGATATTTTGATTTTTTTTTGGAATATGAACAGAGAAGAGAGGATAGGCTCATTACATTCAAAACAAAAATATATGGGAATTTCCCATAAGTAATTTAAGTAATTGAAGTAATTGAGCGCGAGAGCCAAATGAATCGAAAGATTCGTGTTTGGTTCGGGAAGGGATCATGGAAGTTTTTAAATGAATGGAAAGATAATCTACTTTCATTAAGTGATTTATTAGATAATCGAAAACAGAGGATCTTGAATACTATTCGAAATTCAGAAGAACTACGTGAGAGGGCCATTGAACAGCTCGAAAAAGCCCGGGCCCGCTTACAGAAAGTGGAAATGGAAGCAGATCAGTATCGAGTGAATGGATACTCTGAGATAGAACGAGAAAAATTGAATTTGATTAATTCAACTTATAATACTTTGGAACAATTAGAAAATTACAAAAATGAAACCATTCATTTTGAACAACAAAGAGCGATTAATCAAGTCCGACAACGGGTTTTGCAACAAGCCTTACAAGGAGCTCTAGGAACTATCAATAGTTGTTTGAACAAGGAATTACATTTACGTACTATCAGTGCTAATATTGGCATGTTTGGGTCGATGAAAGAAATAAGAAATAACTGATTAGTCCTTACTACTGTAGGCATTATTTTTTTTTTTTTTCTTTCCAAAAAAGAATTAAGAAATATTCATGGTAACCATCCGAGCCGACGAAATTAGTAATATTATCC